ATAAAAAGACCGACTTGTCATATAACTATTGTAGTGAAAACCTTAGATGAATATGAATTTCTTCCTTTTTGGTATCAAGAACCTAGGAGAAAGAAATTCATATTCTTTTAAGAATATATTATAAGAATATATTCTATTATGAAGAATATAAAATATGACAAATCAAATAAAGAAAATAGGCTTAAAACTCGGGATGGATAAATAAAAAAAGTCCATAGATATGTCATGATATGTATAATAGTGGGGAATTATGGGACAAAAAATAAATCCACTTGGTTTCAGACTTGGTACAACCCAAGGTCATCATTCTCTTTGGTTTGCACAACCCCAAAATTATTCTGAGGGTCTACAAGAAGATCAAAAAATACGAAACTGTATCACGAATTATGTACAAAAAAACAGAAAAAATTTTTCTGGTGTTGAAGGAATTGCACGTGTAGAGATTCAAAAAAGAATCGATGTGATTCAGATCATAATATATATGGGATTTCCAAAATTTCTAATAGAGGGTAAACCTAAAAGAATCGAAGAATTACAGATGACTGTACAAAAAGAATTCAATTGTGTAAACCGAAAAACCAACATTTCTATTATTAGAATTGCAAAGCCTTATGGGCAACCTAAAATTCTTGCAGAATTTATAGCCGGACAATTAAAGAATAGAGTTTCCTTTCGCAAAGCAATGAAAAAGGCTATTGAATTAACCGAACAGGCAAATACAAAAGGAATTCAAGTACAAATTTCAGGACGTCTTGACGGAAAAGAAATTGCACGCGCCGAATGGATTAGAGAAGGTAGGGTTCCTCTCCAAACGATTCGAGCTAAAATTGATTATTGTTCCTATACAGTTAGAACTATTTATGGAGTATTAGGCATAAAAATTTGGATATTTGAAGACGAGGAATAGTAAATCTTTACTTAACTCGTCTTTCTATTCTATTTATTGATAGAACACAAAATGACAAACTCTGTCACTCTTTTTTTGTTCAACTAAAACAAATAAAGGAGAAATTTGAATTCTTTTAATTCTATAGGGTTGAATAAAATAAAAATTCGATTGATAATTTGATATACTTGCTATGCTTAGTGTGCGACTCGTTGGTTTTTTAGGGTAAGGATTAAAAGATCCCCATTATGAACTAATTAAGTATAGAACTAAAAACCAACCCACCGCTTCACATTAAGCGCATCTAAAAAAGTGGTCAAGATATGTGCACATATCCTTATTAGCAATTTCCATTTTTTTTACATAAACAAAATCTTTTTTGAATTGTAAAGCAAAATAAAAAATTCTGCGGATAAATGGACGAGTGAGAGAAGGATAGAAAAAGAATATCGATGATATATGATTCCAATATGTATGTAAGGTCTGTGAGTCATCTCAAAAAAGCCAATTGTAATAAAGCATCAATACGGATTAATTTCTAATTAAAGAAATCTGTTCATAGAACAAAAAAATCAAGAGCCTTGAGCCAAGAAAGACTGAGAAGATTGACTCAAGAACATATTTCATTAGGGGCTTCATTGTAGAATTAAGACCTAACCATTAATCAAGAAACGGTGGGAACGGCGGAACCTGTGAATACATAAGATTCTATTGAAAACAAATCTTAATTATTTTTGAGGGCGGGATGGCGAAAGGAACCGAGAGACTCTTCGTTTATTCTGAAAAGGCATCGCTTAACCCTGGAAATGAAATAAATATTGAACAGAGTCAATATTCGCCCGCGAAAATTATTAGATTATTTGATTTCTAAATTTTAAATAATCTGATATCATAATTAAAAAAAAGGATTCGTTTATGTAAAAAAAAATTATCTAAAATTTGAGAATAGAAATGGAACAGATAGTTCTATCTATAAAAAAAATTCTAATAGATAGATCATAAACTCGCAAAGAATCCCACGATTCCGTATATTATCATTAACTACACGTAATGTATCTTTTTTATAATCATTTCATTTTCATTCGCGAGGAGCTGGATGAGAAGAAACTCTCATGTCCAGTTCTGTAGTAGAGATGGAATTGAGAAAAAACCATCAACTATAACCCCAAAAGAACCCAATTTCGTAAACAACATAGAGGAAGAATAAAAGGAATATCTTATCGAGGTAATAATATTTGTTTCGGTAAATATGCTCTTCAGGCCCTTGAACCCGCGTGGATTTCAGCTAGACAAATAGAAGCGGGACGTAGGGCAATGACACGAAATGCACGCCGCGGTGGAAAAATATGGGTACGTATATTTCCCGACAAACCTGTTACCCTAAGACCTACGGAAACGCGTATGGGTTCGGGGAAAGGATCTCCCGAATATTGGGTAGCTGTCGTTAAACCGGGCAGAATACTTTATGAAATGGGCGGAGTAGCCGAAAATATAGCTAGAAAAGCTATTTCACTAGCAGCGTCAAAAATGCCTATACGAACTCAATTCATTATTTTGACAGTTTGACATAGAAACTCGGAATGAAAAAAAATAACAAGTTTCTTTTTTTTTTTTTTTGGACAAACAATATTTCTTCTTTTGCCCTTTGCATTGAAATAACAGATTAAAAACACGATATGATTCAATCTCAAACCTATTTAAATGTAGCAGATAACAGCGGAGCCCGAGAATTGATGTGTATTCGAATTGTAGGGGCTAGTAATCGACAATATGCTCATATCGGTGACGTTATTGTTGCTGTGATCAAAGAAGCAATACCAAATTCACCTCTAGAAAGATCAGAGGTGATCAGAGCCGTAATTGTACGTACTTGTAAAGAGCTGAAACGCGATAACGGTATGATAATACGATATGATGACAATGCCGCAGTTGTTATTGATCAAGAAGGAAATCCGAAAGGAACTCGAATTTTTGGTGCGATCGCCCGGGAATTGAGACAGTTAAATTTCACTAAAATAGTATCATTAGCACCTGAAGTATTATAAAAAAAGCATTAGACGACGAAAATCTAGTTAGAATATTTGAATGACAAAGGTTCCATTTTCATTTTAATTAGTGGATTGTGTTTCACGCATATACCTTTAAGAAAATAACTCATTCATAAAAAAAGAAAAAAAAATATGTTGATTATCTCAAAATTAGGGAGAAACTAAAAATTTCATTTATTATGGGTAAGGACACTATTGCTGACATAATAACCTCTATACGAAATGCTGACATGGATGGAAAAGGAACTGTTCGAGTAGTATCTACTATCATCACTGAAAGTATTATTAAAATACTTTTCCGAGAGGGTTTTATTGACAATGTGAGGAAACATCGAGAAAGCAATCAAAATTTTTTGGTTTTAACCCTACGACATAGAAAGAATAGGAAAGGGCCTTATAGAACTAATCTCAAATTAAAACGAATCAGTCGACCTGGTTTACGAATCTATTCTAACTATCAAAAAATTCCTAGAATTTTAGGCGGGATGGGAATTGTAATTCTTTCTACTTCTCGGGGTATAATGACAGACCGAGAGGCTCGACTAGAAAAAATTGGTGGAGAAATCTTGTGTTATATATGGTAATCTTTATTAATATACGAATTGTATCCGAACTCCCTTTTTTTGGTTTGAAAAAAAAAGTAAAGAAATAGTTTCGAATAAAATTCCTCCTAGATTCCATTAGTTGATACTCTAGATTTCATTAGTTGATACTTCAAATTTAAATACAACGAAAGAAAAAAATTCAGGAAGGTTTTGTTTAATTCCTGAATCTCTTTCTATGGTATGTTCCAGATTGATTTAGATAATGAGAATCCGATTTTCCATTAGGTTATGCTTCAGGAAAGATCCAACGAAGTTTTGTTTTATACCTACAATAGAAAAACCTATAAGATAAATTTAAAATGGAAACAAGTCGTTAAAATTCGACCAAAGAACGTCTAAGTTAGAAATTCCAAAACAAAGATTCGAATGTTTAGGTAGGTTTTTCAACTTCAACATTTCTTTCATAGGGATAGAATTCAAGATTTCAAAATTTGAAAAAACTAAGTTTCTTCAAAAAAAATGTATATTCAAAATAAAGGAATGAAAAATATGAAAATAAGAGCCTCTGTTCGTAAAATTTGTGAAAAATGTCGACTGATACGTAGACGAGGGCGAATTATAGTGATTTGCTCTAACCCGAGACATAAACAAAGACAAGGATAATCTTTGTAAACGGAAGTGCTTTAGCTCTAAGGGATCCGATGTACAAATGTACAAATCAAAATAGAGGATCCATTTTGACGTGAAATGGATATATCCATAGACTTTTAACTTATATTTATGAGATGAAAAAATATGGCAAAACTTTTACCAAAAATTGGTTTACGCAAGAATGCACGTATTGGTTCACGTAAGAATACACGTAAAATACCAAAAGGTATTATTCATGTTCAAGCTAGTTTCAACAATACTATTGTGACCGTTACAGATGTACGAGGTCGAGTGATCTCTTGGTCCTCTGCTGGCACTTGTGGATTCAGGGGCACAAGAAGAGGGACACCCTTTGCTGCTCAAACCGCAGCAGGAAATGCTATTCGGACAGTAGTGGATCAAGGTATGCAACGAGCAGAAGTCATGATAAAGGGTCCTGGTCTTGGAAGAGATGCGGCATTAAGAGCTATTCGGAGAAGTGGTATATTATTAAGTTTCGTCCGGGATGTAACCCCTATACCACATAATGGGTGCAGGCCCCCTAAAAAAAGACGGGTGTAAAAATAAACATTGAAGAGATTTCAAGAGAAATAAATAATTCAATAGAAATAAATAATTCAATGATTTTAAATATTATTATTATGGTTCGAGAGAAAGTAACAATATCTACTCGGACACTACAGTGGAAGTGTGTTGAATCAAGAACAGATAGTAAGCGTCTTTATTATGGACGCTTTATTCTGTCTCCACTTATGAAAGGTCAAGCCGATACAATAGGCATTGCAATGCGAAGAGCTTTACTTGGAGAAATAGAAGGAACATGTATCACACGTGCAAAATTTGAGAAAATACCACACGAATTTTCTACTA